GTTCATGTAGCTTATATCACAAAGCAAGGCACTGAAAATGCCTAGATGAGTTTCTAAACTCCATAAACACAACAGGTTTGGTCCTAGCCTTTTTGTTAGTTTGTAGTTAGCTTACACATGCAAGAATCCCCATACCAGTGAAAATGCCCTCCAGCTCACACATTGATTAAGAGGAGCGGGTATTAAGCACACGTTAGTAGCTCAAAATACCTTGCTCAACCACACCCCCAAGGGATACAGCAGTGATAGATCTTAAGCAATGAACGAAAGTTCGACTAAGCTAAACCACATTAGAGTTGGTAAATTTCGTGCCAGCCACCGCGGTCATACGAATAACCCAAATTAACAAATCCCGGCGTAAAGCGTGTTTTAAGACTCTAATACAATAAAGTTAAATATTAACCAAGCCGTAAAAAGCCATAGTTACAATAAACCCCACAACGAAAGTGACTTTAGCACCCTTGAACACACGAAAGCTAGGACCCAAACTGGGATTAGATACCCCACTATGCCTAGCCATAAACCTAAATAGTTACAATAACAAGACTATTCGCCAGAGGACTACCAGCAACAGCTTAAAACTCAAAGGACTTGGCGGTGCTTTATACCCCCTAGAGGAGCCTGTTCTATAATCGATAAACCCCGCTTCACCTCACCACCCTTTGCCAACTCAGCCTGTATACCGCCATCTTCAGCAAACCCTAAAAAGGCATAGTAGTAAGCCTAATAACCCTCGTAAAAACGTTAGGTCAAGGTGTAGCCTATAGGGTGGAAAGCAATGGGCTACATTTTCTCCCCAAAGAACACTTACGGAAGCCCCTATGAAAACTTAAGGGCTGAAGGCGGATTTAGTAGTAAATTAAGAATAGAGAGCTTAATTGAACACGGCAATGAAGCACGCACACACCGCCCGTCACCCTCCTCAATTACCTGAAAATCCTGTGCCCCTAAATAAACCCAACACATCAACAAGTACTAGAGGAGACAAGTCGTAACAAGGTAAGTATACTGGAAAGTGTGCTTGGAAAATCCAAAGCGTAGCTTAACCAAAGCATCTGACCTACACTCAGAAGATTTCACATAATCGTGACCACTTTGAGCTATTCCTAGCCCAATCACCCACTCCACACAACTAAGCCTTCTACTAAAATAAAACATTCACCACTATTAAAGTATAGGAGATAGAAATAAGATTCAGGAGCTATAGAGACAGTACCGTAAGGGAAAGATGAAAGATTATTTAATAGCAAAAAAAAGCAAAGATTAACCCTTGTACCTTTTGCATAATGAATTAGCCAGAAACTCCTTGGCAAAAAGAATTTTAGTCAAAGACCCCGAAACTAGGCGAGCTATCCGTGAGCAGTTTTATGAACGAACCCGTCTATGTGGCAAAATAGTGGGACGACTTACAGATAGTGGTGAAAAGCCAAACGAGCCTAGTGATAGCTGGTTGTCCAGGACAGAATTTTAGTTCTACTTTATGTTTACCAACAAGAAATCCCATAATCCAAATGTAAGCATAAAATCTAATCTAAGAGGGGACAGCCCCTTAGAACCAGGATACAGCCTGAATTGGAGAGTAAGTAAACTCATTATCCTAGTTGGCCTAAAAGCAGCCACCAATTAAGAAAGCGTTAAAGCTCAAAATCAACTCAAAACCAAATACCACAAAAATACTCAAACTCCCAACACACTACACTGGACCAATCTATATATTTATAGAAGTGACACTGCTAATATGAGTAACAAGAACCCCGTTCTCCTATGCACAAGCTTATATCAGATCGTATAAACACTGATAGTTAACACCCATACGTTTACACACTATACTCTAGAAATAACGTAACTTTTACTGTTGACCCAACACAGGAGTGCACTCAGGAAAGATTTAAAGAAGTGGAAGGAACTCGGCAAACCCTAGCCCCGCCTGTTTACCAAAAACATCACCTCTAGCATCACAAGTATTAGAGGCACTGCCTGCCCAGTGACGCAAGTTCAACGGCCGCGGTATCCTGACCGTGCAAAGGTAGCATAATCATTTGTTCCTTAATTAGGGACTTGTATGAATGGCAACACGAGGGCTTGACTGTCTCCCACCTCTAATCAGTGAAATTGACCTCCCCGTGAAGAGGCGGGGATAATACAATAAGACGAGAAGACCCTATGGAGCTTTAATTTACTAGCTTACACAAATAAATACTTCCTCAACTCGAGCCCAACAAATTATGTACCTAAGCTAGAAATTTTGGTTGGGGTGACCTCGGAGTATAAAACAACCTCCGAATGGATGTAGCCATGACTTACCCGTCTAAGCACCTAAGCCATTAATTGACCCAATTAATTGATCAATGGAACAAGTTACCCTAGGGATAACAGCGCAATCCTATTCTAGAGTCCATATCGACAATAGGGTTTACGACCTCGATGTTGGATCAGGACATCCAAATGGTGCAACCGCTATTAATGGTTCGTTTGTTCAACGATTAAAGTCCTACGTGATCTGAGTTCAGACCGGAGTAATCCAGGTCGGTTTCTATCTATTCATTTACTTCTCCCAGTACGAAAGGACAAGAGAAGTAGAGCCCACTGTGCCCCAGCGCTCTAAGTCCAATAGATGAAATAATCTTAATCTAATAAACTAAATACAAACCACCCTGCTCAAGACCAGGGCTTGTTAAGATGGCAGAGCCCGGTAAATGCATAAAACTTAAGACTTTATATTCAGAGGTTCAACTCCTCTTCTTAACACAATGTTCCTGATCAACATTCTCCTACTAATCCTCCCTATTCTTCTAGCCATAGCATTTCTAACCTTAGTCGAACGAAAAATCCTAGGCTACATACAACTCCGCAAAGGACCCAATGTTGTCGGCCCATACGGACTTCTTCAACCCTTCGCTGATGCAGTAAAACTTTTCGTTAAAGAACCCCTTCGCCCCCTAACATCCTCCCCCTTCCTATTTATTATTGCACCAACACTAGCTCTTAGCCTCGCCTTAACCATGTGAATCCCCATCCCAATACCATACCCCCTAATCAACATAAACATGGGCATTCTATTCATCCTAGCAACTTCCAGCCTAGCAGTATATTCCATTCTATGATCAGGATGAGCATCAAACTCTAAATATGCACTCATCGGAGCACTACGAGCCGTTGCACAAACAATTTCCTATGAAGTCACACTAGCTATTATCCTCCTATCAATTCTTCTCATAAATGGATCCTTCACCCTATCATCACTAATTGAAACACAAGAGTATATATGAATCCTTATCCCAGCATGACCACTAGCCATGATATGATTCATCTCAACCCTAGCAGAAACGAACCGAGCCCCCTTCGACTTAACCGAAGGGGAATCCGAACTAGTATCAGGCTTCAACGTAGAATACGCCGCAGGACCATTCGCCCTATTTTTCCTAGCCGAATATACTAACATCATTATAATAAATGCCCTCACTGTCACCCTATTTCTAGGAGCATTCCACGACCCACTTAACCCTCAACTATTCACAGTCAACTTTGCTATTAAAACACTCCTGCTAACAATAATATTTTTATGAATCCGAGCATCCTACCCACGATTCCGATACGACCAACTTATGCACCTTCTATGAAAAAACTTCCTTCCCTTAACCTTAGCCTTATGTATATGGCACGTATCAATACCAGTGTCCCTAGCTAGCATCCCCCCATACGCATAGAAACATGTCTGACAAAAGAGTTACTTTGATAGAGTAAATAATAGGGGTTCAAATCCCCTTGTTTCTAGAGCCTTAGGCCTCGAACCCATCCCTGAGAACTCAAAATTCTCCGTGCTACCATCTACACCACGCTCTAAGTAAGGTCAGCTAAACAAGCTATCGGGCCCATACCCCGAAAATGTTGGTTCATACCCTTCCCGTACTAATTAACCCTCTGGTTTTGACTATAATCATACTTACACTGATAGCAGGCACTGCCATTACCATACTAAGCTCCCACTGACTCATAATCTGAGTAGGACTAGAAATAAATATACTATCTATCATTCCCATCCTCACTTATAAAAGCAACCCACGATCCACAGAAGCTGCAACAAAATATTTCCTCACCCAAGCCACAGCCTCAATAATCTTGATGATAGCGATTATTCTAAACCTCATGTACTCAGGCAACTGAACCATCCTCAACCCAAACAACCCTGCCCCACCTCTACTGATAACCATGGCACTCACCATAAAATTAGGCATGGCCCCCTTTCACTTCTGAGTACCAGAAGTTACCCAAGGAATTAACCTTAAACCAGCCCTCCTACTACTAACATGACAAAAAATCGCTCCCCTCTCCATTCTATACCAAATCCATAACTCCCTTAACACCTCACTCCTAGCACTCATGGGTATTCTTTCTATTATAATCGGGGGATGAGGAGGCCTAAATCAAACACAACTGCGAAAAATTTTAGCATACTCATCAATTGCCCACATAGGCTGAATAGCATCCATCCTGACGTATAACCCAGACATTTTACTTCTCAACCTAATTATTTATATTCTATTAACAATCCCCATATTTACACTCCTAATTATTAACTCTAGCACAACAACACTTTCACTAGCCCAAACATGAAATAAAGCACCCTTAATAACTGCAAGCATACTCGTAATTTTAATATCCCTAGGAGGCCTCCCCCCACTCACTGGTTTCATACCTAAATGAGCCATTATCAATGAACTCACCAAAAATGATAGCATCATTCTCCCTACCCTAATAGCAACCCTAGCCCTTCTAAACCTATATTTCTACATACGACTAGCTTACTCAACCTCACTAACAATATTTCCAACCACAAATAACATAAAAATAAAATGACAATTTGAACCCAAAAACCAAGCTTACCTTTTATCACCCCTAATCACCATCTCCACCATATCCCTCCCCCTCTTTCCCCTATTTATTTCCTGATACTAGAAGTTTAGGTTAAATTAGACCAAGGGCCTTCAAAGCCCTAAGCAAGTAGCACGTACTTAACTTCTGCCTAAGGACTGCAAGAATTCACCTCACATCTCCTGGATGCAAACCAGGCACTTTACTTAAGCTAAGTCCTCCTAGATTGGTGGGATCTGACCCCACGAAAATTTAGTTAACAGCTAAATACCCTAATCAACTGGCTTCAATCTACTTCTCCCGCCGCGAAGAAAAAAAGGCGGGAGAAGCCCAGGCAGGATTGAAGCTGCTCCTTTGAATTTGCAATTCAACGTGATAGATCACCTCAGGACTTGACAAGAAGGGGACTAATACCCCTATAATTAGATTTACAGCCTAATGCCTTATTCAGCCACCTTGTCCTACTTATGTTCATTAACCGATGATTATTCTCCACAAATCACAAAGACATTGGCACCTTGTACATACTATTTGGTGCTTGAGCAGGTATAGTGGGCACAGCACTTAGCCTCCTCATCCGAGCAGAGCTAGGTCAACCTGGAACCCTCCTAGGAGATGATCAGATCTATAATGTGATCGTCACGGCCCACGCCTTCGTGATAATTTTCTTTATAGTAATGCCTATTATAATTGGCGGATTCGGCAATTGACTAGTTCCCCTAATAATTGGCGCCCCTGATATAGCTTTCCCACGAATAAATAATATAAGCTTCTGACTCCTACCTCCCTCATTCCTACTTCTATTAGCCTCCTCCATAGTCGAAGCAGGTGTGGGAACTGGCTGAACGGTCTACCCCCCTCTAGCAGGCAATCTGGCCCACGCAGGCGCCTCCGTAGATCTAGCAATCTTCTCACTACACCTAGCCGGCATCTCTTCAATCCTTGGTGCTATTAATTTTATTACAACAATCATTAACATAAAACCCCCAGCCATATCTCAGTATCAAACCCCTTTATTTGTATGATCTGTCCTTATCACAGCCGTCCTACTGCTGCTCTCATTGCCAGTTCTAGCAGCAGGCATCACCATACTACTAACGGACCGAAACTTAAACACAACCTTCTTTGACCCTGCAGGAGGAGGAGATCCTATTCTATATCAACACCTATTCTGATTCTTTGGACACCCCGAGGTCTACATCCTAATTCTCCCTGGCTTCGGCGTTATCTCCCACATCGTAACATATTATTCAGGCAAAAAAGAACCTTTTGGCTACATAGGAATAGTCTGAGCTATGATATCCATTGGCTTCCTAGGATTTATTGTTTGAGCCCACCATATATTTACAGTAGGCATGGACGTAGACACCCGTGCATACTTCACATCAGCTACAATAATTATTGCTATCCCAACAGGCGTAAAAGTCTTCAGTTGACTAGCCACACTGCACGGCGGCAATATTAAATGATCCCCTGCTATACTATGAGCCTTGGGCTTCATCTTTCTATTCACAATTGGTGGTCTAACAGGCATCGTCTTAGCCAACTCATCACTAGATATTGTCCTGCATGATACCTACTATGTAGTAGCCCACTTCCACTATGTTCTATCAATAGGAGCTGTATTTGCCATCATAGGGGGATTCGCACACTGATTCCCCCTGTTTTCAGGCTATACTCTCGACCCTGTTTGAGCAAAAACCCACTTCGCTGTAATATTTGTCGGAGTTAACCTAACATTCTTCCCACAACATTTCTTAGGCCTATCTGGTATACCTCGACGTTATTCTGATTACCCCGACGCATACACCACATGAAACACAGTGTCCTCTATAGGATCATTTATCTCACTAACAGCCGTCATAATTATAATTTTTATAATCTGAGAAGCATTTGCCTCCAAACGAGAAGTCTCAACAGTCGAACTAACAACAACAAACTTAGAATGACTTCACGGCTGCCCTCCTCCCTACCACACATTCGAAGAGCCCGCCTACGTTAAAGCCTAGAAACAAGAAAGGAAGGAATCGAACCCCCATTAATTGGTTTCAAGCCAACCACATAGCCTCTATGACTTTCTCAATGAGATATTAGTAAAACCATTACCTAATCTTGTCAAGATTGAATTATGGGTTAAACACCCATATATCTCCATGGCGTACCCTTTTCAAACAGGCTTCCAAGATGCCTCCTCCCCAATTATAGAAGAACTTATGCACTTTCACGACCATACACTAATAATTGTCTTCTTAATTAGTACACTAGTTCTCTATATTATTGCCCTAATACTCTCCACCAAACTCACACATACCAGCACAATAGATGCCCAAGAAGTAGAGACCATCTGAACAATTCTCCCAGCCATCATCCTAATCCTCATCGCCCTCCCCTCTCTACGCATCCTCTACATGATAGACGAAATTAATAACCCATCTCTAACAGTCAAAACCATAGGCCATCAATGATACTGAAGCTATGAATACACCGACTATGAAGATCTTAACTTCGATTCCTATATAGTCCCAACATCCGACCTTAAACCAGGAGAACTGCGACTACTAGAAGTAGACAACCGAGTAGTTCTCCCCATAGAACTCCCCGTACGTATACTCATTTCATCAGAAGACGTCCTACACTCATGAGCTGTCCCATCATTAGGTCTAAAAACAGACGCCATCCCAGGACGACTAAATCAAGCAACGCTCATATCCACTCGCCCTGGCCTATTCTATGGCCAATGTTCAGAGATCTGCGGATCAAACCACAGCTTTATACCAATTGTCCTCGAGCTAGTGCCCCTAAAACATTTCGAAGCCTGATCATCATCAATACTATAAGAACATTATGAAGCTAATTAGCGTTAACCTTTTAAGTTAAAGATTGAAGGCTCAAACCCCTCCATAATGAAATGCCACAACTAGACACTTCAACATGATTTATCACTATTCTCTCTATAATAATCTCACTTTTCTCTCTAATTCAACTTAAATTCCACAAATACGCCTACCCTGCAAATCCCACTCCAACAGGCCTAAAATTAACTAAACAACCCACCCCCTGAAACTCTAAATGAACGAAAATTTATTCTCCTCTTTCATTACCCCCTCAATTATAGGACTACCCATCGTAATCCTTATTGTTATATTCCCAATTATTCTATTCCCCACCCCCACCCGCCTTATTAACAACCGACTTATTGCAATTCAACAGTGACTAGTCCAACTCATCTTAAAACAAATAATACTAATTCATAACCCCAAAGGCCGAACCTGATCCCTAATATTAATCTCCCTAATCATATTCATTGGCTCAACTAATCTCCTGGGCCTTCTACCCCACACCTTTACCCCAACCACACAATTATCTTTAAACCTAGGAATAGCCATCCCACTGTGAGCGGGAGCAGTTATCATAGGCTTCCGATACAAAACTAAAGCCTCACTAGCCCATTTCCTACCCCAAGGAACCCCGCTCCCACTAATTCCCATACTCGTAATTATCGAGACAATTAGCCTATTTATTCAACCCATCGCCCTTGCCGTACGACTCACTGCCAATATCACCGCGGGACACCTTCTAATACACCTTATTGGTGGTGCTACTCTAGCCCTAACCTCAATTAGCCCAACAACTGCCACAATCACATTTATCATTCTTCTTCTATTAACTGGCTTAGAATTTGCCGTGGCATTGATTCAAGCCTATGTTTTCACACTTCTAGTAAGCCTATATTTACACGACAACACATAATGACCCACCAAACCCACGCTTACCATATAGTAAACCCCAGCCCATGGCCACTAACAGGAGCTCTGTCTGCCCTCTTAATAACATCCGGTCTAGCAATATGATTTCACTTCCACTCCTTCACCCTTTTGTCTATTGGCCTATTGACTAATACACTCACCATATACCAATGATGACGTGATATCGTACGAGAAGGAACCTTTCAAGGACATCATACCCCAATCGTACAAAAAGGACTTCGCTACGGAATAATCCTATTCATCCTATCAGAAGTTTTTTTCTTCGCAGGCTTTTTCTGGGCATTTTACCACTCAAGCCTAGCCCCCACACCAGAACTAGGAGGTTGCTGACCACCCGTAGGCATCACCCCCTTAAACCCCCTAGAAGTCCCCCTCCTAAACACCTCAGTCTTACTAGCCTCAGGTGTATCAATTACTTGAGCACATCACAGTCTCATAGAAGGAAACCGAAAAAACATGCAACAAGCACTATTAATTACTATCCTCCTAGGAGCTTACTTCACCCTACTTCAAGCTTCCGAATACTACGAAACATCGTTCACAATTTCAGACAGCGTATACGGCTCAACATTCTTTATAGCAACCGGATTCCACGGTCTCCACGTAATTATCGGCTCCACCTTCCTGACCGTGTGCTTACTTCGACAATTCAACTTCCACTTTACATCTAACCACCACTTCGGATTTGAAGCCGCTGCATGATACTGACATTTCGTTGACGTAGTCTGGCTATTCCTATATGTTTCAATTTACTGATGAGGCTCATACTTCCTTAGTATAATCAGTACAACTGACTTCCAATCAGTTAGCTCTGGTTACAATCCAGAATGAAGTAATAAACCTAATACTAGCCTTACTTATTAACACCCTAATCCCCATAATCCTAATAACCATCGCATTCTGACTACCACAAACCTACTCCTACTCAGAAAAAGCCAGCCCCTATGAGTGCGGCTTCGATCCAATAGGATCCGCCCGCCTACCTTTCTCCCTAAAATTCTTCCTTGTAGCCATCACATTCCTACTCTTCGACCTAGAAATCGCACTCCTCCTACCCCTCCCATGAGCCACCCAAACTAACAACCTAACACAGATACTCACCATCGCACTACTCCTCATTTCAGTCTTAGCAATAGGCCTAGCCTACGAATGAATACAAAAAGGTCTAGAATGAGTTGAATATGATAATTAGTTTAGACAAAATAAATGATTTCGACTCATTAGACTATGGATTACCCATAATTATCAATATGTCTATCACCACCTTAAACATTATAGTAGCCTTCATAATAGCCCTACTAGGCATGTTCATCTATCGATCCCACCTCATATCGTCACTACTCTGCCTAGAGGGGATAATACTATCCTTGTTCATATTAGCCACAATCATATCACTAAATTTAAACTACACTATCTCTTTCATATTCCCAGTAATCCTCCTAGTCTTTTCAGCCTGCGAGGCCGCCGTAGGGCTAGCCTTATTGGTCATAGTCTCCAATACATATGGGATAGACTACGTTCATAATCTGAACCTACTACGATGCTAAAACTAATTTTACCCACAATCATACTCCTCCCTCTCACCTGGTGGTCAAAAAACAAAATACTATGAATTAACACTACAATCCACAGCCTCCTAATCAGCCTAACAGCACTTCTATTAATAAATCAACCCAACATTCACAACCTTAATTTCTCCATCACATTCTCATCCGACCCACTATCTACACCTCTCCTAATCTTAACATTCTGACTCCTCCCCCTAATATTAATTGCCAGCCAAAACCACCTTTCCAAAGAAACCTACCCACGAAAAAAACTATTCATCTCCATACTAGTTCTCCTCCAAATCTTCCTAATTATGACATTTTCAGCCACCGAACTAATCTTATTCTACATTCTATTTGAAGCCACCCTTATCCCCACACTCATTATCATTACTCGCTGAGGCAATCAAACAGAACGACTAAATGCAGGAACCTACTTCCTATTTTACACCCTAGTAGGATCCCTTCCACTCCTAGTAGCCCTACTTTATGTACACAACACTACAGGAACACTAAACTTTCTAGTTATCCAGCTAATAGCTCGTCCACTATCTAACTCTTGATCTAACTCTCTCTTATGACTAGCCTGTATGATAGCCTTCCTAGTAAAAATACCCCTATATGGCTTACACTTATGACTACCAAAAGCCCATGTAGAGGCCCCTATTGCAGGCTCCATAGTCCTAGCAGCAGTCCTACTAAAACTAGGTGGGTATGGTATAATACGTTTAACCCTTATCCTAAACCCAGTAACAGAATACATAGCTTATCCATTTCTCCTCTTATCACTATGAGGCATAATTATAACAAGCTCTATCTGCTTACGACAAACAGATCTAAAATCCCTAATCGCATACTCATCCGTCAGCCACATGGCACTTGTAATCGTCGCAATCCTAATCCAAACCCCATGAAGCTTTATAGGGGCCACAGCACTAATAGTCGCCCATGGTCTTACCTCATCAATATTATTCTGCCTAGCTAATACTAACTACGAACGTATCCACAGCCGAACAATAATCTTAGCCCGCGGACTACAAACTATCCTCCCCCTCATAGCCGCATGATGACTCCTGGCTAGCCTAGCCAACCTAGCACTACCCCCCTCAATCAACCTAATTGGAGAACTACTCATTATTATATCATCATTCTCTTGATCCAACCTTACAATCATCCTAGCAGGAACTAATATACTAATTACCGCCCTTTACACCCTATACATATTAACCACAACCCAACGAGGAAAACTCACGTATCACATCAACAACATAACTCCATCATTCACACGCGAACATACCCTCATATTATTACATCTACTCCCCCTAGCCCTCCTATCAATTAACCCTAAAATTATTTTAGGCCTAACATACTGTAAATATAGTTTGAACAAAACACTAGATTGTGAATCTAACAACAGAGACTAACACCCTCTTATTTACCGAGGAAGAATGCAAGAACTGCTAATTCCTGCCACCATATATAACAATATGGCTCCCTCAGCTTTTAAAGGATGGTAGTTATCCGTTGGTCTTAGGAACCAAAAAATTGGTGCAACTCCAAATAAAAGCAATTAACCTACTCTCAACTTTCTCTGCCCTAACAATCTTAATCCTCACAGCACCCATTATAGCATCACTTACCAAATTTTACTTTCACTCTAGCTTTCCCACATACGTAAAAAACTCAGTCGCACTCGCCTTCACTATTAGCTTGATCCCAACAATCATATTCTTACACTCAAACCAAGAAATAATACTATCAAGCTGACACTGAACAACCATCAACACTATAAAACTCTCTATGAGTCTAAAACTAGATTTCTTCTCCATACTATTTATTCCAGTTGCACTATTTGTTACATGATCTATCATAGAATTTTCCCTATGATACATGCACTCGGATCCTAACATCAACCGATTTTTCAAATACCTATTAATATTCCTAATCACTATAATAATTCTAGTTACAGCCAACAATCTATTCCAACTCTTCATCGGCTGAGAAGGGGTAGGCATCATATCATTTCTCTTAATCGGCTGATGATATGGACGAACAGACGCCAACACCGCAGCTCTACAAGCAATCTTATACAACCGAATCGGTGACATTGGCTTCGTACTGTCCATAGCATGATTTCTCACCCATATAAACACATGAGAACTACAACAAATCTTTATGCTAGAACAAACCAACCTCACCCTACCACTAATAGGCTTAATCCTAGCAGCCGCAGGAAAATCAGCTCAATTCGGCCTTCACCCATGACTACCAGCAGCAATAGAAGGCCCAACTCCCGTCTCAGCCCTATTACACTCCAGCACCATAGTAGTCGCAGGGGTTTTCCTACTAATCCGATTCTATCCAATCCTAGAATCCAACAAACTAGCCCAATCACTAGTCCTATGCCTAGGAGCTATAACTACACTATTCACAGCCCTATGTGCCCTCACCCAAAACGATATCAAAAAAATCATTGCATTCTCCACCTCCAGCCAATTAGGCCTAATGATAGTAACTATCGGAATCAACCAACCTCACCTAGCTTTTCTCCACATCTGCACCCACGCATTCTTCAAAGCCATACTCTTCATATGCTCCGGATCAATCATCCACAGCCTCAATGATGAACAAGACATCCGAAAAATAGGCGGTCTATTCAAAACCCTACCATTCACAGCATCAGCACTAACAATCGGTAGTCTCGCACTAACAGGTATGCCTTTCCTTACAGGATTCTACTCAAAAGATCTAATCATCGAAGCTATCAATACGTCATATACAAACGCCTGAGCCCTATTATTAACTCTTATTGCCACCTCCCTAACAGCCGTCTACAGTACCCGAATCATTTTCTTCGCCCTACTAAATCAACCCCGCTTCCCACCTGTAATCACCATTAACGAAAACAACTCCCCCCTAATAAATTCAATTAAACGCCTAGCCCTAGGAAGCATTTTCGCAGGCTTTCTCATCTCAAACTGCATTCAACCCCACACAGTACCCCCAATAACTATACCACCCTACATAAAAATAGCAGCCCTAATAGTCACTATCCTAGGATTCATACTAGCTATAGAACTCAATCAACTGACGCTAAACCTAAAACTGTACCCTCACACCAAAATATACTATTTCTCCAACCTTCTAGGCTTCTTCCCAACAACAATACACCGCCTAATTCCCCATGCCAGCCTCCTATTTAGCCTCAACACCGCAACAATTAACCTAGACATAACCTGAACTGAAAAAGCAATCCCAAAAACAATCGCCAATATACAAATAAATATAGCCTCACTAGTCTCAACACAAAAAGGACTAATTAAACTCTATTTTCTAGCATTCCTAATTTCAATTATATTTGCCACCTTTATCTTCTTCTAAACCCTCGAGTAATCTCAATCACAACAAAAATACTAACAAACAGCATTCAACCCGCCAACAATATCAACCACCCACCACTATCATATAAAGAAGCCACCCCCATAGAATCTTCACGAACATAGCCCCCCTCCTCACCCCCAAATATACCTAAAACCTCAGAACCCTCCAACTCCAGACCCAAGCCAACAACCCCACCCCCTATAAACAAGCCCACCAACACCAACTCCATTATCAACCCCACAACTAACGCCCCTGAAACAGCCGCATTAGACCCCCAAGTTTCAGGGTATTCCTCTGTAGCCATAGCAGTAGTATACCCAAACACAACCAGCATACCACCTAAATATACCAAAAACATCATTAACCCCAGGAATGTCGCCCCATAACTTAAAATAATTCCACAACCCACACCCCCACTTACAATCAACCCTAAACCCCCATAAATAGGAGAAGGCTTAGACGAAAACCCCACAAAACCCACAACAAACAATACACTCAACAACAGTACATAATATATCATAATTCCTGCATGGACTTTAACCATGACCAGCGATATGAAAAACCACCGTTGTAGTTCAACTACAAGAACATAATGACCAACATCCGAAAAACCCACCCTCTAATAAAAATAGTCAACCACTCCCTCATCGATCTCCCAGCCCCATCAAACATCTCCGCATGATGAAACTTTGGGTCACTCCTAGGATTATGTCTAAGTATTCAAATTATCACAGGCCTATTCCTAGCCATACACTACACATCAGACACACTCACCGCATTTTCGTCAGTCACCCACATCTGCCGAGACGTAAACTACGGCTGAATCATTCGCTATATACACGCAAACGGCGCATCAATATTCTTTATCTGCCTGTTCCTACATGTAGGCCGAGGCATTTACTATGGCTCCTACACCTACTCAGAGACATGGAACATTGGAATCCTACTACTGTTCGCAACCATAGCAACAGCCTTCATGGGCTATGTCCTGCCATGAGGACAAATATCATTCTGAGGGGCAACCGTAATCACCAACCTCCTATCAGCAATCCCCTACATCGGAACTGATCTAGTCCAATGAATCTGAGGTGGCTTCTCAGTAGATAAAGCTACACTGACCCGATTCTTTGCCTTCCACTTCATCCTCCCATTCATCATCGCAGCCTTAGTGATAGTCCACCTATTATTCCTCCACGAAACAGGCTCAAACAACCCTACAGGCATCATCTCCGACTCAGATAAAATCCCTTTCCACCCCTACTATACCATTAAAGACACCCTCGGCTTCTTACTCCTAATTTCCCTTCTCCTCACCCTAGTCCTATTCTACCCAGATCTTCTAGGTGACCCAGACAACTATACCCCTGCTAACCCACTCAACACACCACCACACATCAAGCCAGAATGATACTTCCTATTTGCCTACGCCATCCTCCGCTCTATCCCCAACAAACTCGGAGGTGTTCTAGCCCTAGTCCTCTCAATCGCCATCCTAGCAGTCATACCCTTCCTCCACACATCAAAGCAACGCAGCATGATATTCCGACCAATAAGTCAAACCCTCTTCTGAATTCTTGTAGCCGACCTACTCACACTTACATGGATCGGAGGACAACCCGTTGAACACCCATTCATCATTATTGGCCAACTAGCATCATTCCTTTATTTCCTCTTAATCCTTGCTCTCATACCAATATGCAGCTTAATCGAGAATAAACTACTCAAATGAAGGTCCTTGTAGTATAAACATTACTCTGGTCTTGTAAACCAGGAATGAAGTATAAATACTTCCCAGGACATCAAAGAGGAGACCTAATATCTCACTATCAGCACCCAAAGCTGAAATTCTTCTTAAACTACTCTCTGTAATTCAAAACTTACACAACATAGGCGCACATGTGCGCCTATGTACGTCGTGCATTCAGTGCACCTCCCCATTAATAATGGTACAGCACATACGTTTCATAAAAGTACATAGTACATATATGTTTAATCGTACATTAACCTACTTACCCCATGCATATCTAGTAATACACTAAACGCATATCGTACATAAGACATAACCTACTCAACCAACTAAAAACTACCAACAACATGGATATTCACAGACAACCTAATTTCATAATCGGACATAGCACATAAATACCATAATCGGACATAGACCATCACACCCAAACTGACATAACACCCACCCAACCATGACTATCCCCTTCCCCCAGTGGTCCCTTAATCTACCATCCTCCGTGAAATCATCAACCCGCCCAATACGGATCCCTCTTCTCGCTCTGCGCCCATACCACTTGGGGGTCGCTAAACTCACACTATAACTGACATCTGGTTCTTACTTCAGGGCCATATCCCCTAATAATCGCCCACACGTTCCCCTTAAATAAGACATCTCGATGGACTAATGACTAATCAGCCCATGCTCACACATAACTGTGGTGTCAGGCATTTGGTATCTTTATTTTTTGGGGTATGCTTGGACTCACCATGGCCGCGGTGGGCCATAAATCAGACCTAAAATAGTAGCCGAGCACCTCGATGTACCTCCTCCATCCTCATAATTATGAGCCGGGACATTCGTTTCATGCACTAAGGACATAACAATTACCCACGATATCTTGAATCAACTAGTAGAAACCACCACACCACGGATATGCAAGCACGTATATCAACATTAATGGTCACAGGACATACCAACACCCACGCCAGTACACACACCGTACGTGTACGTGTACGTGTACGTGTACGTGTACGTGTACGTGTACGTGTACGTGTACGTGTACGTGTACGTGTACGTGTACGTGTACGTGTACGTGATTTTTATTTTACGGTTACTAATTGGTCGCCACAATACTGACATAGCACTCAAAAAATCATTTCTCTTTTGGCGGGCTAGGCCCGCCTAGCCACCCCAATTAAAGACCTAAGACTAAAACTTCACCCAACCGACAATTACACAACCTAACGATTTTTTACAAAAAAATTAGGCTTAGTGAACTAAAAATTTTTATTTTTATTTTACGGTTACTAATTGGTCGCCACAATACTGACATAGCACTCAAAACCAAAACAACCACATTACCCAGCCCA